GTTGAGACCACAGGTAAAAATAGTATTTCCAAAAATTGACAAAGTAATATTTCCATTTATTCATCAGAAGAAACGTCCCTTTTAAAGCAATAATTGATTTTCCTTGATACCTAACATAATGCATGAAAGGATCTTTGAACAACCACAAATTTGCTTGAAAAGCCCTGGGAAAGTCCTCTCTTTTTCCATAGAAATAAATTCGTTCAATAAGGGCTCCAGAAGATGTTGATCGTAAGTGAGAAGATTGGTTACGGAGAAAGAGGAAACCGGATTCATATTCACATACATGAAAAGTATATAGGAAGAAGAATAATCTCTGATTTCTTTTTGATTTTGAAAAAGAAGAACTGGCTTTCTTTGAATTTGAAGTAATAAGACTATCCCAATTATGACACTGATGGAGAAAGAATCTTAATAAATGCAAAGAGGAAGCATCTTTTATCCAATAGCGAAGAGCCTGAACTAATATTTCCAGATGGGCTGGGTAAGGTATTAGTATATCTAATACATAATTTAAATGTGAAAAGTTGTCCTCTAAAAAAGAAAATATTGAATGAATTGATCGTAAATTTTCGGATTGAACTACCCCTTTCCTTTCTAGGGAAGATATTAATCGCAGAGACAATGGAATTTCCATAATGATTGAAGAAACCTCTGACATTATTTGCGAATAAAAAAGATTGGTCTGCCCCAAAAAAGGAGTCTGTTTAGAGTCATTAACAGAAAGAATCAAATGATTCTGTTCATACATTCGAATGATTAAACGTTTCACAATAAGTAAGCTGGATTTATTGTCATAACCTGCATTTTCCAACAAAATGGATCTATTTAAACCATGATCATGAGCAAGTACATAAATATACTCCTGAAAGATAAGTGGATATAAGAAGTAGTGTTGTTGAGATCTATCTAGCCCTAAATAGCTTTGGAATTTATCCATTTGAAATTCTATTTAAATGAAAGGTAGAGGATTTTGGGGGTTATAAATGATACATAGTGCGATACAGTCAAAACAAGGTATTATAGTACAAACCGAATAGATACCTCGGATCCAGATAAACTTATCAACAGATTCTCTATCATCTCTTTTTCCATTTAATTTTAAGTTTTTATGTTCGTTTTCCTTATAGGATGACAAGATGATTAGAAATCCTTTACTTTTTTCAACCCAATCGCTCTTTTGATTTTGGAAATTGATTTATCAATATACTGTTTCTTATACACATACATCTCCATTATTCCATTATAGAATGGAGAGTGGTAATATTTAGGATTCATTAAAAAATCAAGAATATTTTTTCCTGGGAGAAAGCCTTCCCGTATTGGGCACTAATATTTTTTTAACGTCTAATCAGATCGGGTAATCATTCAAATTCAGAATGAAAGCTCGTTGCTTTTTCTTTCCCTATAATAAAAATGAAAAATGAAATTAATTGGAGCCGTGGGGCCCTATCCATTTATTAATTCGACCCAACTTGAAATTGACTTCGGTTTGCTCCCTTTCAATAATTTAAAGAAGGCTTTGTACCGAGCCAGAAAGAATAAAATATTCTCAGAACTCTTAATTGATACGACATGCTATTTTTTCCATTCATTCCCTTTCAGGATCAGTCGCGGTCTTCCAAACTTTACCGATAGTATGGACGAATCCCTCGCTTCATCTAAATGTGTAAAAGATCCTAGCCGCACTTAAAAGCCGAGTACTCTACCATTGAGTTAGCAACCCAAATATAAAAGGGTATGTAGATACAATCAGAATAAAACAAAATTATTAAATTAAAGCATTACTCTACGAAATAAAAAATCTAAAAAAAATTTCTACTCTATTAAATTTTTCTACTCTATTTGGAACATAAAAATGACTAAATCAGAATCAGAATCAGATGAAAAAAGAAAAAATTGCCCGACCAAAAAAAGAAATAAATGTAAAAATGGTAGAACATCCCCTATTTCTATGTTATCCACTTTTTCAATCAAAAATCCGGGTATCAAAGCTAATCCAACGAACCCATCATTTGAATCAACAAGTAAAAATAAAAAAGAAAACCTATGGGACGGAAATAAATAGATCTGCTTATCACGATGAATTATATTTGTTCGATACAACGTTGTCAACATAAAGGTTAAGAAAAGAATACGATGAAAAAATACAAAAACTTAAATTGAAAAATAGTAAAAAAAAGGACTTGTGTTGGATTGGCACTGCATATACCTATATTTATATACTAAATTTTGAGTTTTTAGATTAGATGGAGAATAAAAAAATTGAATCCATATAGAATAAAGAACTTCTATTCCTTGTTTGTTACTTGGTATTAGAGTTCAAATGAAAACCACCCAATTACAGGTAATGCCACAATTTTCTATTTTTTGAGGATCAATCAAATACGGTTTACTTAGAAAAATATTCTATAGAAAAGGATTCTATAAAAGCAATGAGAAATAGATACGAATAGACCAAGAAAGGAAATAAAAAAACATAGTATAGAAAAGATATCCAAAATGATATAGAAATCACTATCCTACCCTTAGTTTTTATTTCCTTAATTTAATTTTGTTTGATTAGGGCAAAGTTCCTTAAAAACCTCTGCCTTTTTTAAAATATCCTGAACAGTTCCTGTAGGCTGAGCGCCTTTTTCAAGGAAATAGAGAATAGCGGGAACGTTTAAATAAGTTTGATTCTTGATCGGATCATAAAAACCCACTTTCCGAAGATCTCTTCCTTCTCTTCGAGATCGAACATCAATTGCAACGATTCGATAGACGGCGCATCGGGATAGATGTAGATGAAAAAGAACCCCCCCCTAGAACCGTATAGGAAGTTTTCTCCTCGTACGGCTCGAGAAAAAATGATTCGAAGTTTTATCTATGGATAAAATTTGATTAGAATAAATAGGAAAGGAATCCGTAAAATAAATTAATAAATTCTATAATTTCAATTTCACTCATTTTTATTTAGCTTACTTCCTGAAGAAGAAAAAATCATTTGTACTCATAACTCAAGTTCAATAATATAATATCTCAAATATCTTAAAGAAAAATCTTTAATTTAATATATATATATTTTTTTGAGTGGTCTTTAACCCACCCTTTTTGTCTCGTTTAAAATCTATTTTGATTCGTTATTCGGATCCGTGAGACAATTGAAGTGGTGTTTCCTTGTTCTGGGATCCTTTATCTTTGTTTTAAATCATTGGGTTTAGACATTACTTCGGTGCTTCTTAATCCTTTCAAAATGGTAGCAACATACCCCTTTTGCGATTTCTTTCTATCAAAGAATCATACCGACGGTTGATTCGTGCGCGATACACTGCGTATCGAAAAAGTTTTAGCCGTTCCAACAAATTTTTTGAATTGAAAAATTGCTCGAATCGGATCCTTTCGATTTCTATATCGAAGATATCGAAGATATACTTACGAAGTTGTTCCAATTTATGAATTGGCATTAACCCTAGATCGTTGCCCCTGAGAAATCAATCAATACTTTCTACTCGAGCTCCATCATGAACTATGTTACATTACAACCCAATAAAAAAAGAGAAGGGCTCTAGTAGAATAGAACAAATGACGTCGAGCCAAGAGCACCTTCATTCCTATATAAAATGGTGGATGTAAGAAAAAGAATCCACACCGGATCGTGTCCTTCAAGTCGCACGTTGCTTTCTACCGCATCGTTTTAAACGAAGTTTTACCATAACATTCCTCTAATTTGGAACCAGTACGAAATTGATTCAATTATGGAATCATGAATAGTCATTGGTTCAGTCGGTACAGAGACAAAGTAATTTATATTTTTTCTTATCTACATAGATTATTTTTCTGAAGAAATATTAGCAAGACCCCAGCTTTTTTGTATGAATGGAACGTTTTTTTATAAATATCTATTTCAAAAAAAATATCTAACAGAAATATCTAGAAATCTAAACTAAATAGAAATAACATAACTAACAGAAATCACACGAAAAAAGAAATTCTATTTTACTCTGCCTCTTCAAGTGACTCAATAAGATAGACCGGCCCATTTCCAACTTCCCAAAGAGTCAACCCATAAGGAATCATTACAAATCTTGATACTTGAAAAAGTTTCCAACTTCTCCATCATTATTTGAGTCAAGTTTTACAGTAAAGACTCCCTTTTATTATCATAAGAAATAAGAAAGAAAAATCTCTGTTTCTTTTCGAATGGAATTGTCAATGATGTAAAGCAAATAAGCTAAATCAAACAATAAAAAAAAATATCGAAAATATATATCATATCATTGTTAAATAAAATATTTTAGGGATGCCAATTCTTTTTCACAAAAAGGGAAACACTATTGTCACTGAAACAGGATAAGAATACATACCTATAGGTTAAGCGCTTCCTCTTTTATATGTATTTTCATTTCATATTTTTTTTAACCTGATGAGGTTAAGTAATCTTTCTACAACTATGATCTACGGCCCATCTTAGCTTTATCTGGGTCACAAGGGGGTTCAGTTACTTTTGCATATCATTTGAACTCGATTTAGTTCAGTTTGTGAAAAACTCAGATATGCTTCCGCAAAGAATCATTCAAAATCAAAAAAGAAGGAAGAATAATATAATATTCTATGCAATATTAGACCTTGAAACAGAACCTCCTTGAACAAAAAACAAATATTAGGATACAATGGATACGCTCTGGGACGGAAGGATTCGAACCTCCGAATAGCGGGACCAAAACCCGTTGCCTTACCGCTTGGCTACGCCCCATTTCTATTTTTATTGGACACTAATACTAATAAAGAATAATATTGGTATTAAGTCTTCGTCAATTCCAGTCCAACTATCTAGAGAAACTCTTTTTTCTTTATCTTTATAGAATCTATTATAGATTCATGCTAGGATTTTGGCATATGTATATCTAGAATTCAACTGAATTTATTGATCATTACATATAATTCAATTAAGATATTGTATGAAAGTATGATTTCTTCTATTCTCCTTTGAGAATTGGAGGATTTTTGATTGAGCAGAAAAAAAAAAAGAAGGATTTTTTTGTTTACCTTACTTTCTTCATTTTTCCTTAACTCAATCAAAATGCAATTATTTCGACGAAAAAAAAGTCTGTTATGCTTAATATTTTTAGTTTGATCTGTCTTAATTCTGCCCTTTATCCGACTAGTCTTTTCTTCGCCAAATTGCCCGAAGCCTATGCTTTTTTGAATCCAATCGTAGATGTCATGCCAGTTATACCCCTGTTCTTTTTTCTTTTAGCCTTTGTTTGGCAAGCTGCTGTAAGTTTTCGATAAGAGCTTTAATACTATCCTAGAAAATTCATGATTTATTCGAGAAAAATTATAACAATTGATAAGATCAAATAAGTCTGACAGTATGAACCTTCGATTCAAACTCTCGGATAGTCGCGAGAAATCCGGCTCGCCCTATTTCCTTTCCCCATTTTAATCCTTTTTCGGGGAAATACCTTATGAGCTTAGGGTCCCTTAGAATATCTAATTGTGGGTATGAAAGTGATTTGTGGTAATTAAATTAAAGACTCTTATTACAAATTTCAACTTCATTTGATTTGAATTTCTGAACATTCTTTATAATTCATTCTTGGTGTCAAAATAGGATATGTGATATAAAAGTGGAGGATCTATTATCTTTTCTCGTTTTTCTTTTTCAAAAAATGATCTTGGAGGTTGTGTAATGCTTACTCTCAAACTTTTCGTTTACACAGTAGTAATATTCTTTGTTTCTCTCTTCATTTTTGGATTCCTATCCAATGATCCAGGACGTAATCCTGGACGTGAAGAATAAAATAAAAATTTAGTTTTTCTTGTTTGATTTTACAATTTTATTAAGATTTTATTTTAGCTATTCCACATATTTAATTGAATTAGGAAAAAAATAAAAAGGGGTTTGCAAAAATTGAAAGAAAAAAATAGAAAGTCATCAACGGAAACGGAAAGAGAGGGATTCGAACCCTCGGTACGAATAACTCGTACAACGGATTAGCAATCCGCCGCTTTCGTCCACTCAGCCATCTCTCCCAATTGAAAAAGATAATTACTATGTTACATTACACATCAAGTAAGGATTAAATAAAGTATTTCTTTTACATTCTTTATCGTTATTATAGAATTAGCAATTCCATTTAGATGCTCGAAAGATCCAAATAGAATAGAAAGATAAATAAAGAAGACCTTCTTGCTTTTATTTTGTTCGAAGTGCCTTTTGGGCCTGGCCCGGTCAATACCCAGCCGGGCCTTTTTTTGTTCCAATGAATTCCCGTTTTTTTGTTTATAGGCAACATACTCTAAATAGCCAATTTGGTATCTGTGTAAAAATTTCCCTTCTGGGGTTTACATATACTTATCATTTTTGTTATAATAGAATCCATAAATTGAGAAGGATTTTTGATTCAAAAGAATCAATTAAGTATGTATCCATTTGTATTTTCTTATGTCATTAGGGAAACCAAATTTTAGATTCAAATCCAAGAATAAGTCACGAATTCTCAGTCAACGAATAGTTAATGGTTCCCTTTTGTCATAAATTTCGGCTTTTTTAAGCGAAAATAGACATTTGATTTTTCAATAGAAAGGTTAGTGGAAGTTTTTCGGCATTGTGGGAAGATACAATCAATCAATCAAGGGGTAGATCAAATACATTACAATAAATAAATTAATTAAATACAATAAGAAAGGATAAAAACTTTTCTAATTTTTATACATAAATTTAGATTTAGAAAAAGGATTAAAAAAGGGATGCAAGATGCAAGTACAAAAAACTAAAGTTTAGTAATACAACCGAAAAAGAAAAATTTTTTCCTATTGTGTATTGTTTTGGCGGCATGGCCGAGTGGTAAGGCGGGGGACTGCAAATCCTTTTTCCCCAGTTCAAATCCGGGTGCCGCCTCATCAACAAATGAATCTAAATCTCTTATTCTGTTCTGCTGTCTTATTCTGTTCTGGGGATTTTGTAAAAGCTTGGAAATCCTTGAATCTAAAATTCAAAGAAAGATTATATTGGATGGATTTTTTTTATAGTTTATAGAAAACAAAAAGTGCAAAAAAATTATTTTTTTTTAGACCCGTCGTCAAGAGTATAATATACTATCTCCCAACTCCTTCAGAGAGACAATCGGGAAAGGGTACGAATTAGATCAAATAGGAAATAAAAGTATGTAATAGATAGCAATTTTTTTACTTTGAAGGGCAAGAAAAAGGAATGGGTCTCTTTTTTTATTACTAGATAGAATAGATGTTCCATTCCATTAGTAACATTCCCTTATAGTGTCATTGTATATTTTACTTGGATTTAGTCTTTCCCGATTAGAAATCATATAGGAATTTTTGAAATGGATTTATTTGACTGGTTCATCAATATCAATAGTGTTCGGCCAGAATCCCTTTTTGACTCTGGACCATTCATTCTACTATTATTAGTGAGCAATAATGGAATAATTCTATCATAGAGATAAGGGATATAATTCACATGGATATAGTAAGTCTCGCTTGGGCTGCTTTAATGGTAGTCTTTACATTTTCCCTTTCACTCGTAGTATGGGGAAGAAGTGGACTTTAGAAGCACTCCTAATTTAGTTAACGGTATCAATTTTTTATAGATCGTTCTGCAACGCATTTTTTATTTAAATTGAAAATTATTTCAATTTAAATAAAAAGATCCTCGTTTCAAAATTCCCTTGGATTCTAGTGGAGAAATGTATTCTATAACAGTAAAACGATTTTTTCAGATTCATCGGAATAAATAGATGTATCAAAGAAATAGAATCGGGTCCTACGTCAATTCCATATATGGATTAATAACTACATAGATTGAAGATAGAAGCTAATATAGTATACCAACTTTATTAGAAAGTCAAGTACAATTTTATTTTATACGTTACTATAACACTAATAGAATAGAGAGTATGATAAGAAAAAAATTTCTTTCTTACCATACTCTCGGATCTCATAGAATACCGCCGATTATAGCCCGTTGATTTCATTTAATAGAATACTTTTCTTTTGATTTCTTCAAATATGGATAAGAATTCAGAAGTCAAGTTTCATTCAAAGTAATTAATCGTTTTGACTGACTGTTTTTACGTAAATTATAAGTAGAAAGGCAGTAGGAACTAAAATGAACAGTGCAGTAGCAATAAATGCAAGAATATTTACTTCCATAATCTCATCGTTTTTTTATTTCACAATAACTCGGGATTTAATCCCATAGAGATGATAAATCTTTCACCTATCAATTCAATGAATGCATTACCTATCGACGATCTTGAATCGGATCAATATCATATCATGAATAACAATATCTGAGCTATTAAATTAATTCGTCGTCGAGAATTGAATAGTATAACATACGAAGATCCTTTATCCATACCGAATCCAATCTTTGATTCCCGGACCGGGCAAGAATTCCTTTTTTATACTTCTTTTCTGTTCTTTTTTTGTATGTAGTCAAACGAAGTATCATCTAACCACCCATCCGTTTCCATTAAAAACCCAAAAAGAGAGGAATTAGGTTCTAAATTTTAATGATCCAATTTTCTTTGGAAGACAAAGAAGTATGAGAAAGATGAGGCGCGGGATAAAAGATGGAATATTCTATCAACTTCACTATTTTAGTTATTTTAATTTTAGTTTAGGGTTTATTCTTTCTTTGACAGAATCCTGAAAAAAAAAAGAGAGGAAACCTCTTCGGGATTCAATTATGCTCTCTGTCCCCTCTTTCACAGAAAATGGAGAGGCGAATTGATGTACTTATTGGATCCGTCGGGACTGACGGGGCTCGAACCCGCAACGTCCGCCTTGACAGGGCGGTGCTCTAGCCTATTGAACTACAATCCCAGGGAAATAAGAAGAGATCTAGCAGAAATTTTGAATTCTTTTTTATTATCTTGTATCAGGTAGGGTATTTCTTAAGAACAAGAGAGTTCTACCGTCTGATAGTAGATTGGCAAATTGTTGGGCCGAGCTGGATTTGAACCAGCGTAGACATATTGTCAACGAATTTACAGTCCGCCCCCATTAACCACTCGGGCATCGACCCAACGCCTAAATTTTTTAGACGTTCCATAATAAACTTCCTTTCGTCTACCAGGCAGACTTGACAAATACGGCTACGGATCATTTGATAGAAAATACCACTCCTATAGTCTTGAGTCTTGGTACACCCCCAGAGGGACTTGAACCCTCGTTTTCTCCGTGAAAGAGAGAGGTCGTAACCACTGGACCATAGGGGCCTACGGCCGCCTTCATAAATCAATCAACTAGAAATAAAAGGTCCCGAGTGCCGGCCAAATCAAAAAGCAATAGAATATGGATAATAAGACAAATACCATAGGTAATAAGAAAAATACCTTGAGGTAATATAAAAATAGAATAAGAAAAACATAATAGGTAATAAGGCCTAGTAGGGCTACCTTATTAACTTTAACTTAATATAACTCAGGCCGAGATCCGTCTTTAGTAGATCCATAGTATATAAATCAAACGGAAAAACTCCTTAAGTATTCTCGGGGTTAGTTAATGGTAATCAAATCAAACTTTACCATTAAACTATATAACCTTGAAACTTTATTTCATTGGTCTTTCTCATCTTTATCTCTCTCATTCACAAAGGGTTATGCGTTGGATCCATGATCCTTCACTCTGCAGTAGATTCAAGATGGTTTACCAAAATAGGATTTGGTCGGTCAAATTATATTGACCCCTAAGTCATACTGTCAATTGACAACACGACAGGACAGGAGGGTAATAAAAGAACGGAGAAGACATAGATATAGATATAAAATAAATAAATTAGATAGATATATCTGCGTTAATAATAATAAATATTCATATCATATAGTTTTCTGGTATTCAATATTCAAGTAGATTAGAATATCAATCAAGTAGATTAGAATATCAATATCAATACCGTTATATTATACTATAAAAATAAATAAATAGAAAATAAAAAATATTCTAAAAAAATCCCAAAGCATAGTAAGCCTAAGTGGGAGAATTCTGTTTC